CTACCTTTCTTTGATCCACCTTCCCGGGCAGGGAAGAGAACGAAAATGGACCGCGGATGGTGGTCGTGTTAGGTTCGAGGATCTTACGCGGTGGAGCGAACTCTTCTATCGTGTTGCATTTCCTCTGGCGGCCTAGCAGCACCCCCTCGATCCATCGTACTGGAGCGATTCGAGAAGAACGATTAGGATCATATTCTATCCTTTCTACAATGCCCATAGACGAAGTGCTTCGTTTCAGATCAATTCTTCGCTGCAATCGCTTCGATCCACCCCCTCGGTGAAAAACCGTAATACGCCCTGAGGAATTCCTACCAGCAGACTTCCCTGTACTCAAAGTGAATTGTCTAAGTGCTCTCCCCTCTTGGCTTTGTCTCATTGTCTATCTCGTAATCATTCGATTTCGCCCCTACTTCAATGAAGGCTAGCTCCTACTCCTACTCCTACTCCTCTTTCATCGTCGTTGGTCCTTTTGACATAACATTCTCGGCCGACTCCGGTCCGCTAGGAAAGACAGCTGTAGCCAGTGACTAGCTCCGCTATGGGGCTACGTGTATACCGCCACGTCGAGACTCTCTTTCGAAAGTGAGATCACCACCGGCAGGGAAAGATCACTCCTAAATGCAGCCGTGATCTTATATACGATACCACCAGACGCGCCCTTTCTGTCAGGGATTGGATCCATAAGACTCACTGGACGAGGGAAGGTAAGGGATATATTTCTGGCTCCGAAGGGGTTGGGGGAGGGAGGTAACGGAATAGGGAAATAAAGAACTTTTACTATAAGGAAAAGGAAGGTCTACTATATAATATAATGTCCAATTTATCTATTGAAATTGAATTGGAATGAAGCACACACTCATGAAAGTCTATAGAGGAGAGGGATGCCCCATGTGGCAGCTAGAGGAGTCTCGTTTGGACGAAAGCATGCAAGCAAGTCGGAAGGGTGAATAGACACAGGGGGTCATTTTATAGTGATGACACGGAAGGAAGGATGGCTTGCTCTTAGGCCCCTCGTCCAACTAGTTAAACCAAAGTAGGCCTTACCTTCGCTATCTCTTTGAGGGGAATAAATCTCGGGAGAACCGACCGAATCAATCAAAAGGTAGGTACTTCTCGATTCCTCTCCTCTTTCAGGATATGGAACGCAGATTTGAAGCCGAGTAATTACGTATATAATATTGCATTGTCGAAGGATTGACCTGACCAGAGCTAGAGGACACAGGCAGTCTTCCCCCTCCCTTGCAATCAGTTCAGTAGCGTGCGGTTATCCCGAAGGGCACACTCCTCCTTCCTCGCTTCTTAGCAGTAGCGGCGTTTGGTCTAGCAGTCCTCCTCGCTATAAAGCCTTCCCTCCCTATAGTGTGAGAATATCCTATGGATCAATGGAAAAGACTGATCCATTCCCTTCGCGCATTGGCTTACCCGAGCGTTGAGCAGCAGAGCACAAGAAAGAAACTTAGTTCCTTCGCCTATCTGAGCGTAGCGAACTTCGTATAAGGTTATAGCAACGACCTATATTATATATAGATAGTGGAGCCACCTCATCCATGCCAGCAGATCTGGACTTCACTGCCCTCTCATACTAGTTCAAGTGGCGTTAGCACCCCCTCGTTTTTGGACTGGCCAGTTGTAGTAAAAGAATGAATAGAGCAGTCACTAAGGAAATTTTATCTGATCGTTAGCTGTCGCTCTTTCAATAACAAGATAAGACTTCCTCAACTTATTGATTCAAAGGTCGATCGAGAAGTCCTACCCATACCTAGCTCTTTATATAGGGGGAGCAGGTCGAGGAAGAGATAGGGCCGAAAGAGAGTGTGCACTCGGTTGCTGCGATCCCTACTCCATAGGTATTTCCCACACCCACGTATCGGTATTTGGCTTCCTCTCCTACGATATGAAATCAAACTCATCTCGTCCTATCAAAGATGGAGTTATTAAGGGCTAGTTCTTTTAGTTACGTAATTCCGCCGTAGTCCGAGAGCTCCGAAGATCCTATTAAAGTGGCTTTACTGCGTAGTTATATAAAAGCCGGATACGATGATAGGAATGGGAAGTGAACCGAAAAGCTTTTATGTTGGAGGATGGGAGGTAGAGGGAAAGAAGCAGGCAGGAGAACTTATCCTTCTTTATCTTGAGTTTCACACCTATTATACAAATTGGGTCTCAATCTGAATCACATGCGGGCCTACAACCCTCATTTTCTTCCTTTCTTTCCTTCTACCACTTCACCCGAACCCTCCCAAGATCAGCAAACAAGTCTTTGTCTTCATGGCGCAAGATCGGACGCTCCTCCTTCTCTCTCTCTTTCCCTTTAAATAGGGGTTTCCGCAAGGGGATGGGATCTAGCCATCTACTAAATGAAATGTGTCATGAAGGTTTGTCTTCCTCCCTTGAAGAGCTAGAAGAGTTGTAGCAGCGTTGTCAGGTTACAGTCCGGTCTCTGATGGTGTCACTGGAGGGTGTCCTCTGGTGTGACATGAAGTGGCAGTCAAAGCTAGAT